TGCTATCATTCATCTTTTTGTGCTATCATTCAATTATAGATTCATTGGAAATTCTCAAATTGGAGGGTACTTGTTTCTTGTTATTTGTGATGAACTGAACCAATAATCTGAATTCAAATGAAAATAATTTCGAATTATGCACTTTGTACCGCGCACATATCTTACGGATACTCTATAGGTTCGCTTAAGAGAGAATGAAGAAATAGAATAGGAAAAAAACTAACAAAAAAAAAAGAAAAATATACGATTTAATTTCTACTCTATCTAAGATTCATCGTGGATATTCCTATCCATCAACTTATTAAGAATCGACTTTTGCTTGGTTGGGTCTCTCAACCAACTAATTGAACCTTTCAATTCTGTATTGCATAGACATATATGTATCAAGTCGTAACGTTCTTCTTGATCTTGAAGAAGAACAGACAGAGTAGAGTAGGAACAAAAGAAAAAAGACGAGAATCTAATTTTCAGATTTTATATATGAGAGAATATGGATACTTTTTATCCTCTTTCTAGAAATCTAGAAATTTTCGTCAGCGATTTTGAAATTGAAATGTAATATAATACAAAGGATAACATGAGAGTTACAGATACTTCGATGGCTAAGTATGTATGCTAATCGATACTATTAATGAATATGGATATGGATTCATAAATATAAAAAATGTGGATGTCGATCCATATCCATTATGTTGGATATATGAATGTATTTGGTGAATAGATACTCATCCAAATGAATTATGTGCCAGGAACCAGATTTGAACTGGCGACACGAGGATTTTCAGTCCTCTGCTCTACCAGCTGAGCTATCCCGACTATTATTTTACTTAATATATCATCCTCATTTTATGATATGACTTCGTTCTATGTCAATTCAAAAATGAATTGATCTTACTTTGTGTGTACCTTATATAACACCAAACCCAACTTGGGTTAATACAAAAAAATATACACTCGGGTACATAACTTTGTGAAAGAAAAAAACGAATAAGAAAGAAAAAAATTTGGAACCACTAACAAATAAAACGACTAATAATGATATCCTTATATCAAATATCAAAAAAAACGAAAAAAAAAAAAATAGGATAAAGCATTAACGAGTCAAATGTTTTTTTGGGGATAGAGGGACTTGAACCCTCACGATTTCTAAAGTCGACGGATTTTCCTCTTACTTTAAATTTCATTGTTGTCACTATTGACATGTAGAATGGGACTCTATCTTTATTCTCGTGCGATTAATCCGTTTTTTTTTCAAAAGATTTCCTCAGATCCTGGAGTAAATTGATTTATAAATGATGTAATCAATGAGGATTCGATTCTTTCTGCCAGTTAATACAATCGATTCACATCACAAGAATTCTTTCATTTTTCATATAATCATCAATATAGACTCGCAGCGTCTTAATCCAGTTTGTATAGCGTTCAGTACATATATCTATGTATACGGCCCCCCCCTTTTTTTGAGTTTCGATAGAAGGATTCCTTTACCAACTTAACGCGGTAAACTCTATTTGTTAGAACATCTCCCATCGAGTCTCTGCACCTATCCTATTCTTTTTGTATTCTCGCTTTATGAACTGCTGTTGGTTTTCGTAAAACAGGATTTGGCTCAGGATTGCCCCATCTTTAATTCCAGGGTTTCTCTGAATTTGAAAGTTGTCACTTCGTATGTTTCCATACCAAGGCTCAATCCAATTAAGTCCGTAGCGTCTACCAATTTCGCCATATCCCCCTATTTTATACTATGCTGAAATCAAAGCGGTGTATTTTTTTTTTCAATACGAATTTCATTAAATACCGCTTGATTGGATTTCTATTTATATGTAAACCAAAACTCTATAAACTAAAAAAGTGGGTCTTGTTGTTTGAATTTATTGCCTATTTTGTTTAATGCCTATCGGATACCCAAGGCCGACACCCACATTTGATACAACCCAAAATGATTCTATCATTTCTGTTTATGCAATTCAATAGAAATTGATACATGTCATAATATATATATATGCCTCTCTTATTATCATTTTTTTTTTTATGCATTCGAAATACTTGAACGGTCGATTCTTTTTTTGTCTTTAACTTCCGAGAAAATAACTCAAAAGGGGTATTTGATACAATATCAATCATTTTGTATCTAGTTATTAAAAATATGAATCATTGATTATAGCTAAAACGAAACGAATTATTTCAGTAATTTTGAAATTTGTTATTAGAAATATTTGAATTAGTTAGCATTTTGAATTCTTTAGAATTCTAGGAATTCTAATACATTAACATTTTCAAATACCTTATTGAAAGAAGTTTACGTTAAGTGTTGAGAAACAGAAAATGGATATCCATTTTATATCACTAAAATTTATTAATATAATAATTAGAATAAATAATCTAATTACTAATTATTATTTTCTAGAATATTGATCAATATTAAAAAATCGAAATCTATAGCTATTGCTATTATGAATAGCTAATACTGAATAATTCATATTAATCGAAAAAAAAAGATCCTATTCATTTACGATGTATACACAATTTTTGCTCTATTTGAGCCCGCTTAGCTCAGAGGTTAGAGCATCGCATTTGTAATGCGATGGTCATCGGTTCGATTCCGATAGCCGGCTTTTGTCTATTTGTTTTGATTTTCACATGATTGAGAGTGTATTTTTGAAATCAAAGAACATTGAAATGGCTTTTTCCCTTTTTTCCAAGGGTTGCCGACCTATTATATGCCCCATTTCAATTAGCAAAAAAACAGTAAGAATTCGGTTTCGGCAGAACAAAAAGAGGATTCTTTTTTTTTTCTAATAAATTTCTATTGATATGATATATAAATTAATATAGAAAGAAAATGATTTCTATACATTTCTATACATAAATAAAAAATGGTAATTCTATTACTCCAATTCAATCCATTTCTTAATTCTTTTTAGGACAATACTTCATTGTATTATTAGTATTGTATTTATTGTATTTATTGTATTTCGCCTCGCTTAATTTATCAATTTTTTTAGTTCAGTTTGTTTATGTCCAAACAAAAAAGGAGTCTTCATGTCGCGTTATAGGGGGCCTCGTTTCAAAAAAATACGTCGTCTTGGGGCTTTACCAGGTCTAACTAGTAAAGGGCCTAGAGCCGGAAGCGATTTTAGAAACCAATCGCGCTCTGGGAAAAAATCTCAATATCGTATTCGTTTAGAAGAAAAACAAAAATTGCGTTTTCATTATGGTCTTACAGAACGACAATTACTAAAATATGTTTGTATAGCCGGAAAAGCCAAGGGGTCAACAGGTCGGGTTTTACTACAATTACTTGAGATGCGTTTGGATAACATCCTTTTCCGATTGGGTATGGCTTCGACTATTCCCCAAGCCCGCCAATTAGTTAACCATAGACATATTTTAGTTAATGACCGTATAGTAGATATACCAAGTTATCGCTGCAAACCACACGATATTATTACGGCGAGCCATGCTCAAAAATCTAGAGATATGATTCAAAGCTATCTTAATTCATCTCCTCATGAGGAAGTTCCAAAACATTTGACTCTTCACCCATTCCAATATAAAGGATTAGTCAATCAAATAATCGAGAGTAAATCGATTGGTTTGAAAATAAATGAATTGCTAGTCGTAGAATATTATTCTCGGCAAACTTAAACCTAACTCAACTAAGAAGAGGTTTGGACAACTTTATTACTCCTACCCCCTTTCCTTCGCATAAAAAAAGTAACTAAAAAAGGACGCCGGATAAAGTACTTATCCAGGGAATAGCAATAGCAAATCGATATCAAAATTACCGAGAGGGTTCGAGTTCTACCTTTTTGAATTTGAGTATGTGTTGTTCTTTGATACATTGTGTTCATTAATTTTGGTAAATTAGTTGAGGGTACGGAAAGAGAGGGATTCGAACCCTCGGTAAACAAAAGCCTACATAGCAGTTCCAATGCTACGCCTTGAACCACTCAGCCATCTCTCCTACGTAACGATTATGCCCCATCAACCGAATCAATAGCGAGCCACTTTTATTTTGACTTTACTTGATCCTTCAAAAATTCCGGGCAATCAATTCGAAAAAAAGTATGAAAAAACAAAAAGAGGAAAGATATCGATTTTTAAGATATCCATTTATGTTATCTAGTGCTCCCATCCTTTTCGGATATTTTGACACGAATTCAATCAATCGTAAGGAATCAACTAATCGGTCGATCTATTTTGTTTTTTTCTTCAATTTCGAGATGAGATGGGAATCAGACTAGGACCTCTTCATTCTTATACTAGTCGACTAGATTTGTATGAAATCGAAACTATTTCTTATTATTTTATTTAATTCCGGTCAAAAAGAAAGAATTTAAGGAAGAGGAGTTTTCAAATTTTTAAAATTCTGTTTTTATGTTATTTCGTAGTGTCCAATTCCTTTGTTTGTGGGGAATCATTTTCTTACGAAAGGTAATGAAAAGAATTTGAGAGTGGATTGCTATCTATGACTAAATCGAGTATAAATGGAAATTTTATTGATAAAACCTTTTCAATTATAGCCAATATCTTATTACGAATAATTCCGACAACTTCAGGAGAAAAGGAGGCATTTACCTATTACAGAGATGGTGTGATTTGATCATTAGTTTACATATCTTTTCGATCTCAATTTTTTCAGTCTTATAAGACTGACGCATGATTTCGGACTAGAAAAAAAAATGAAATAAATCTACGCTTTTTGAAGGTGAGGTTTGTAAAAAAAAACAATTCCTTCTGTCGTGTATCCCCGATTAATGCAGCCTCAGATGCTTTAATTGTCGATTCAAGTAGTGAGCCAGAGGTTAAAACTTATGAATCTGTATTGCGGTGCGAGTCAACCCTCACCCATTAGAATCAATAGACAGTATAGGAGAAGAAGCACTACACCTAGAAATCAACAATACGCAGACTTTGACTTTGGTCGAAATTCTCGCCTTCCTTATCGAGATCGAAACTAAAATGGTTGGGACAACAAACATCCATCTCGTTCCTAT